TTAAAATATCCCCATTGCCCAATAAAAAAATCTTGTCAGTATCCGTGTAAATTATCCTTCCCTCGTGTTCGGCTATAGCGGGAACTCCTGAATCGAGAGCCACTTGTTGTTCCACTCCAGTTCCAACAATGCATTTCTCTGACTGAGAAAGCGGAACTGCTTGGCGTTGCATATTAGAACTCATTAAAGCCCGATTCGCGTCATTATGCTCGATAAAAGGAATAAGGGAAGCTCCAATAGAAAAATATTGGAATGGAAAAATACTTCGAAGATGAACCTGTTCCCAAGCAATAGTCAGGAATTCTTGACGGTATCGAGCTGGAACAACCTGGTCCTCCTGAATACCTCGACTGAGTGCCAAAGAATTTCCTGCTGCTATCATATAGTATTCATCCCTATTTGGTGATAAAGAAAGCATCCGGTTTTTTTTTGATTTTGATTCGTCAAAGATCTCATAAAATGGGCTTTCTAGAGATCCCCAATTACCCATTTTCGCATGAATTGCTAAGGATCCAATAAGCCCAACATTGATTCCTTCAGACGTGTCAATTGGACAAATGCGTCCATAATGACTAGGATGGATATCTCGTATTCGAAAATTCGCAGTTCGCGCTGTCAATCCTCCCGGCCCCAAATAACTCAATTTTCGACCATGAACTATTTGTGTCAATGGATTAGTTCGATCAAAAACTTGAGATAATGGGTGTAACCCGAAAAAAGATTCATAAGTGGTTGTTAATGGAGTTGAAGTTATCAAATTCTGAGGAGTCGGTATCAATTTATGTCTAATTGCTCCACATATAGTGCCTCTCACCATATTTTCTAAACGAACCAAAGCCAATCCAAATTGATCTTGTAAGAGATCCGCAACCGAACGAATACGTTTATTTTTTAAATGATTCATATCATCAAGTGCGCCCATTCCAAATTTCATTCCAATTAAATAATCCGCAGCCGCCACTATATCTCTCGGTAACAAGAATATATTGGTCTGAGGTATATCAAGATTCAGTCTATGGTTCATATTTCGTCGACCAATCCTTCCTAATTCACATCTTTGTTGAAAGAATTTTTTTTGTAATTCCTTACATAGGGATTCAGAAAATACAGGATCTCCGCCTACACACGTAAATTGTTGATAAAACTCTAAAATGGCAGTTTCTTTTGACCCCATTTTTTTTTTCTCTTTCTCAGTTAGGAAAGACAAGAAAATCTCAGGGTAGCAAACATTTTCTAAAATTTCTCTTAAATTCAAACCCATAGCAGATGATAGAACTAGAATAGATATTTTCTGTTTCCTACTTACACGAGCCCATATCCTCCCCTTTCTATCAATTTCTAATTCTACCCTCCCCCCCCAATCCGATACTATGGTGCCGGTATAGACCGAAATTCCGTTATGGTCCGATTCCGACCGGTAATAGATACCGGGGCTTTGCAAGATTTGATTAATCACAATTCTGTATATTCCATTTACTATAGAAGTTCCCAGGGAAGTCATTATAGGAATGTTTCCGATAAAAATTGTTTGTTCTTGCATATCCCTACTGGTTTTCCAAATTAATCTCGCGGATACATATACTTCAGAAGAATATGTGATTGCTTCATATACAGCATCTCTTTCTTTTATCGACGGTTCCACTAATTGATATGTTTCCACAAATAATTGAAATTCAATTTCTTGCTCCGTATCTTCCATTTTTGGAAACTTAGAAAGTTCTTCTGTTAAGCCATGATCAATAAACCTACAAAAACCTTCAAATTGTATCTGATTAAACCCAGGTATTGTAGACGTTCCCTCATTTTCATCCCTGAACATTTTTCATTTCTCATTTATAGAAAAAATCCCATTATTGAACCATTCTTTATCGAATCATATGGATTGATCTAGCAACGATGGAATTGATATTCTGTTTACTGAATCACATGAAATTTTATCTAACTATATAACTTTATATAGGATATAGAATATTGATACGGAGTATGAACGGGGAATAAAGATAATTCTATTCCAAAATTGGAATTTTTAACAGATACAACTGGAAATAAATTTATAAATTTTACTTATTTGACTTAACACTTAACTGAGACTTATCATATGATATGGATTTTTAGAGCTTTGTATAGAATTAAAAAAAGGGATTCCATTTTGACCATTTACCATTATTATGATATTACATATTACAATCCGATTAAGTACCAGAAAAATAAACGGATCTATGTTTTATATTTTGTCCGTTTGATGAGAGAAAGAAAGAATAATAAGAAAAAAGATCGAGATGATTAACATTTTACCTTTTCTAGATTTCATACTTCAGTTAAAAAAAGGAGGATTCGCCTATGCATAGAAATTTGATCTATTTTTGTTTTGAGTTTAATTCATATAATATAATAAGATTAAATTGTGTAAGAAGACTTGTATTTATTAAAATTTATTAAAGATTTGTAGATATGACGCCAGCTTTCTATACATATCTGTTCCTTATCGAGATTCAAAAAACTACTTCTATTTTTTTATAGAAATTATATTTTGGATAACATATGTCGTGCTGTATCAAAGTGATTTTTTTCTATAGATAAAAATCATATTACAGAACAAATAAGATATTTTATTAGATAGATATATTTAATATCTAATAAAATTTAGGTTCTGTGGGGTTTACATATATGCATAATTGATCTTATAATTGAGAAGTAGTTTTTTTGAATCTTGATTAGTTCTGTATCAATTAATTTTTATTTTTTCTTATTGGGACAAAACCTTTTTAGATTCAAATCCAAGAATGGTTCATGAATTCCGAGTCACACGGTTAATGGTCAAAATTTTACCTGAATTTTGGCTTTTGTGACTGAAAATCCATATTAGGTTTTTCGACTCAATAAAAAAAGGGGGGGGTTAGATATTGTGTGTTTTGAAATACTATACTATACAGTCAATCGAAAAGATAGATCCAATCCAAAAACCAAAAACAAGGAAGTATTACACTTATTTTAGGAAAAGGATTAAGATGAAGAAAAGCGGGAGTACACAGAGAAAGGGCCATAAGACGGGAGTACACAGAGAAAGGGCCATAAGAATTTCCCCTCCTGTAGAATATTTGCAGCGATTTTGTAGCGTCTTGGCGCCATGGCCGAGCGGTAAGGCGGGGGACTGCAAATCCCTTTTCCCCAGTTCAAATCTGGGTGTCGCCTGATCAACAAAAACAAAAAAAAGACTCGAAATACCCTATTGTTTTTGTTTTGCTGATGGAACTTGCCTTTTCCTCAACGGAAACATCAGAAGGGTCCGTTCTATAAAGTGCTCTAAATCCTTTCGAATTCACGGAAAACTTTTAGTATTGAAAGGGAATCTGTAAATTGGCCTCTCCACTACTGATCGAGTCTTTGGTTAGGCCGGGAGTAAGTTAATTAGTATTTTCGAAAATGACGCAAGTTATTTTGGTTATTTTGTTTGCAAAATAATAAAAATCTCTGAGTACTACTAAAATTAATCCATTCAATCAATCTAATTAGATTGATTGAATGGATTAATTATTAATTGGCTTTTGTTACTTTTATTTTCAACTTTTTTATACAAAAAAAGGTATTCTTTCAATTGAAAAATAGGTCTATTTCTATTAAATATAGAAAATAAAACAAAATCATATACGAACTTATTCAAATAGAATTGTTTCACCAATACCAATATGGAGCAAAATATTTTTTTGACTCTGTGCCAATAATTCGACTATTATTATTGAATAATAATGGAATAATTCCTTCATAGAGATAGGGGATAGAATTCACATGGATATTGTAAGTCTCGCTTGGGCTGCTTTAATGGTAGTCTTTACATTTTCACTTTCACTTGTAGTATGGGGAAGAAGTGGACTCTAGAGCAGAGGTACCACTAATTCAATTATTGAAAATTGAACTGCGGAATCAAACGATTCCTTCTATTTCAGAGTGAGTGGGTGGAATCAAAATGGATGAAGCCGAGAAACGAAATAGGAGGGCTCTGTACATTACATCCATATAATTCATATAGACATGTATGAAAATAGATATTAGATTGTAGCTTGATCCATATTAAGCCTACACCGTTATACAGTACACCTTTAGGCACTACATACACTCCAACAGAATACCAATAATGAGAAATGAGAGTATGGTAGAAAGATTCATTTTTCTTTCTACCATACTGATACTACACTCCTCCGATCAGATCTCCTAGAAGACTGTTGATTCTAGTCCGCTCATTAATTTATTTAAAACGTGAAATTCGAAGCCTTTACCCTTCTTTATTTCTTCAATCAGTGATAAGAATAAAGAAGTCAAGTTTCATTCCACTTTATCGCCTTGACTTTGGCTGATGGTTTTTACGTATATTATAAGTAAAAAAGCTGTAGGAACCAGAATGAACAATGCAGTAGCAATAAATGCGAGAATATTTACTTCCATAATCTCACCATTTATTTTATTTTTATTTACTTCGCAATAACTCGGGATTTAATCCCATAGAGATGATAAATCTTTCCCCTGTAAATTCAATTCAATATGATCAATAAGAATATCTGAATCTGAACGATAAGATCGAATAGATTCATCGTCGACAATTAAATAGTATAACATAGTTATATAGTATAACACAGGAGAATCCTTTATCCATACTGAATGAAATTTTTTTTTACTTTTTTTCTACCCTTTTTCCATTCTTTCTTTTATCTAAACTACTGCTTTCGCATCTGATGAAGTATTATCTAACCGCCTTTACACTTCCATTGGTTACAAACAAACCTAAACATATAAGCAAAATAGAAAAGGGGGTTATAACTTAACTCCTTTACAAGAAGTCGGAGGAATCGAAAATCCCAGACTCCCAGTATCATATTCTTTTTTTTGAAATCCTCAATAAGACGCTCTCTTTAATTGTATGTACTAATCCACATACCTTTCTCTACGTCCAATCGTTATTAGGAAACAAAATGGAATTTCTTTATTTGTTATTTGTTTGCTGAGAAATGAAAAACGAAACAAATAACAAATAAAGAAACAATTAATAAATCCAAAAGTGAAAAATGAATGAAGGATCGCTTGAGAATAAAATTCTTCTATTTGTTCACTTTTTTACAAAAAACAAAGAAGTGGACAGATATTTGTGTTTTTTTGTAGCGGGTTTTGATCTGTCGGGACTGACGGGGCTCGAACCCGCAGCTTCCGCCTTGACAGGGCGGTGCTCTGACCAATTGAACTACAATCCCGGGGAAATCAAGTAGACGGTATAGATATTCTTATGATTTCATTCAAAAACTTTCTATTTAGCTTAGTTAGATTAGAATTGTCGTCTTCTAACGGAGACGTGAGTGATAATCTATTGATATACACATAGCAATGTTAAGAAAGGATTACTCATAATCCTTTCCTTCTTATTTCAAAATGGATAGATAATCAACCTTTCAATGAAAAAAAGAACGAATAAACTAATGTAAAGTGTAAAAAAAACTCTTTTTCTTAGACTTTATACTTACAGATTATGGTATGAATATAGATCATCACCAAGATCAGACTAAAAAAAAAAAAGGAAAAGAGTCGCAAATAGCGGGTGGGAAAAAAAGGGACTTTTACTTTTTTCATATCAGACATTTCTGGAGAACATAAGGAGTTATATCATTTCATGTGTGTGAATTAGCTCATTTTTGGGCCGAGCTGGATTTGAACCAGCGTAGACATATTGCCAACGAATTTACAGTCCGTCCCCATTAACCGCTCGGGCATCGACCCAGGGAAGAATCAATTCTGGGCTTACTGATAATTCTTGATCAATCAATTTCCTTTCAATACCCTACCCCCAGGGGAAGTCGAATCCCCGCTGCCTCCTTGAAAGAGAGATGTCCTGAACCACTAGACGATGGGGGCCTCTTTGCCCGACCACCAGCACACTATGCTCATAGTATGAGCAGTTTTTTGAAATTGTCAATATATAATGATATAGTCTGCCTATATCCGAAGAAGTTTTTCGCCTTTCGGGATTCCATAGAATTTTTTGTCTATTCATGAATCCTTCATTAGAATTGGCATTCCATTCGATATTTCGTCGATATTTCGATATTATAATTTATATATAAGCTAAGCATTCTATTCTTCTCTTCTTTTTTCAACTTTATTGACTTGACTCTATTTTACTATATTATCTAGATATTATCTACTATAATTTCGATTTTTTTTAGTATATCTAAAATCTATAGTTTCGCTTTTTTTTAGAATTTGGTTCAGAGAATCTATTCGTAAACGACTTGCGAAAAGATCTTGAATCCATGTTGAATTAGTGGGTCCATGTATTATTTTTTCATCATGGGTGTTAGTTTAATTAGAGTCGGTCTTAAGCCCATTCATTGAATTGAATTAGATTTAGAAAATACAATGTCAAAAACCCTTTTTTATTTTACCAATATTTGCTAGGTTACCCCATACTCACTGGGTAAATAAAATGTATCATTTGGAAATAACGCATTATGCGAATAAAATAGATATCTATAAATATGTTCTAATTAAATACATTCACTAAACTCCTAGGGGTTTTTCCGGAATAAAACAAGATAAAGGCCCTTTTAACTCAGTGGTAGAGTAACGCCATGGTAAGGCGTAAGTCATCGGTTCAAATCCGATAAGGGGCTTTTATCCCAGCGAGAGTGTTCATATTTGAAGGTATAATAGATAAATTGTTTATATTTGTAATAAAAAAGCGTATAATTAGAAAAATGACTTAGAATTAAAACAAGTTATTCTTCTAATCAGATAAATTTTAAATTTTCTTTTGAATCGCCAACTATCCCTACAACTATTTGACTTTACATTAGTAAAATCAAACAATCAAAAAAAGTAAAGATTCGAAATCAACAAAAGAAAAAGTAAGTGAACCTAACCTATTGAATTATTCCTCTATCTACTATTCTGATATGAAAATGCGATATCGATTAAATCGGAACAGCGGGTCTTTCTTTTCTTTGGAGTCTGCAGGAATCTGTCAATATTTCCGATTAAATGCTTAGGAGTTAATTATTATTCTTTAGACATAGAAAATAATTTTTCTCTATCCTTCTTTGATTCCAGAACGCAGGCAAATTTTTCTTTATATCCCCAGTTCTCTCTTTTTTGATCTATTTTTAATATTCTTTTTTATTCTTATTCCAATTTTTTCTATTTTTAGTTTGAAATTCTATATACTATATATCTAATTTAGATATCCATCTAAATTAAATATAATATATAGAATATTAGGTAGAATAAGACTAAATTAAATAGAATATATATAATATTAGGTAGAATAAGAGTTAGTAGATCATGGCTGAATGGATCCAAAATGTATGTATACGCTATTCTATTTTTGTTCTGACAATGCAATGTAGAATAAAAATCAATGTAATAAAACTACTTTTATTTACAGTCTTCATTATTTTATATTGTATTATTTTATATTGTATTGAATTAAAGAATTCAATTATAGGAAAATTCATTATTTTT